TAATATATTAGTTTAGTGTGGAGTGAATGCCTTGGAAGAAAAATATAGGCGCGGACAATCGCGATAGTGTTGACACGAGGAAAGCCTGTGACGTCAACCAACCTAAAATGGGAAACCGGGGCTAAAAAGCCCGCTGCTTAGGCAGCATCAAGGGGAAGTGAAACATCTCAGTACCCTGTAGATCAAATCAACCGAGATATCGTTAGTAGTGGTGAGCGAAAGCGTTAAAAAGGCAAAACGATATTATTATTATTAAGAATGAAAAGAAATTTTCTTTTTTTAGAAAATTTCTACCTTAGAAGGTGTTAGTCCTGTAATTTTTTTTTATTCGTGAAAGTAAGACGAGGCAAGTTTACCTTGTCTGAGTATTGGGGGACCACCCTCAAAGCCTATAGTTATTTTTTTTACCGATAGTGAACAAGTACCGTGAGGGAAAGGTGAAAAAGAAGTTGCGACAGTGCAAAGATCCTGAAACTCCATATTTGAGTCGGAGCTGTAAAAAGCAACGGCATACCTTTTGTATAATGGGCAAGTGAATCTTAATAAGGGGCAAGCTTAAGCTAATAAAAAGTGTAGGCGAAGATAAATCGAGTCCTTTGTGGCGCCTTAAAGTCCTTTGTTAAGTACCCGAAACCGGCTGATCTAAACTTGAGCAGGCTGATATTGTAGTGGCAACATTCTTTGGAGGGCCGAACCCGTGTATGTGGCAAAATACTGGGATGACTTGAGTTTAGGGGTGAAAGGCCAATCAAAGTCGGTGATAGCTGGATTTCTGCGAAATCTATTGAAGTAGAGCGTCCTAAACAGTAAATTTGGGGTAGAGCACTGTGTAAGCAAGGGGGAGATCTTCTCTTACTAAACTTTAGCAAACTCCGAATACAAATTTTTCATTTAGGGCAGACAGAGTATGTATGCTAAGATTCATACTCAAGAGGGAAACAGCCCAGACTGCAGGCTAAGGTCCATAAAATAGTTTCAGTGGTAAAGGTGATTTCTGCTCTGAGACCGTCAGGAGGTAGGCTTGGAAGCAGCCACCCTTTTAAGACAGCGTAACAGCTCACTGACCTAGAGTAGAAGTCCCGCCAATTTTGAGGGCTTAAAACTATTACCGAAGCTTCAGATAAAAATATTAAAACAATTTTAATATTTTTGTGGTAGCAGAACATTCCGTAGGTCGTAGAAGTTTTGACGTAAGTTAAGATTAAGATATCGGAAGTGAGAATACTTGCATGAGTAGCATAAAACAATGAAATTAAAGCATTGTGGCCGTAAGTCCAAGGTTTACGATCTTAAGTAAAACTGGGTCGTGAGAGGGTAATACCTCGATTTAAAACGGTCCCTAAGCTGTTAAGCTAAGGCTTATAGTAATGGGTAAGATTAAACTGTTAAAAGTTGCTGACGAAAAATTCACCTTATCCTTGAATTTGTCAAGGGTGAGTTAATTTTTCCAAGAAAAAGGCACTTTATTTACACCGTACCTTAAACCGCCTCAGGTGGACGGGTGGAGAACACTAAGGCTTTGAGATAACCCTGTTGAAGGAACTCGGCAAAATGACTCTGTAACTTCGGAATAAGGAGTAAAGGCATGTAGCGCAAGCTTTTGTCTTTGTCACAAAATCGGGGGTGGCGACTGTTTATTAAAAACACAGGTCTCTGCTAACTCGTAAGAGGATGTATAGGGACTGACACCTGCCCGGTGCCGGTAGGTGAAGCTTTGATGTTTACGCATTGAGGTCAAACCCCGGTAAACGGCGGCTGTAACTATGACGGTCCTAAGGTAGCGAAATTCCTTGTCGGGTAAGTTCCGACCTGCACGAATGGCGTAACGACTTCCCCGCTGTCTCCAACAGGGACTCAGTGAAATTACATAGGTCGTGAAGATGCGGCCATCCCACAGCTGGACGGAAAGACCCCGTGCACCTTTACTATAAGCAAATATTGTAGGTCAAAGACTCTAGTGTAGAATAGGTGGGAGCTTACGATTCTTTCTCGTTAGAGATTGGTGAGGCGATAGTGAAATACCACCCTGAGATCTGTTGGCTTACTAACTAAGGGACAGTGTTTGCTGGGTAGTTTGACTGGGGCGGTCGCCTCCTAAAGAGTAACGGAGGCATACAAAGGTAGGTTCATCTCCTTCTAAGGGGAATCGAGTATAATGGTATAAGCTTGCTTGACTGAAAGAAAGACATTTCGATCAGAGACGTAAGTCGGTCATAGTGATCCGGTGGTTCTTTGTGGAAAGGCCATCGCGCAATGGATAAAAGGTACGCCGGGGATAACAGGCTAATGATCCTCTAGAGCCCCTATCGACGGGTTCGTTTGGCACCTCGATGTCGACTCATCACATCCTGGAGCTGGAAAAGGTTCCAAGGGTTCGGCTGTTCGCCGACGAAAGTGGTACGTGAGTTGGGTTTAGAACGTCGTGAGACAGTTTGGTCCCTATCTTCTGTGGGTGTTGGAAAATTCCGAGGACTAGACCTTAGTACGAGAGGACCGGGAAAACTCGATCCCTTGTGTTCCGGTTGTTCCCTAAGGGGCATCGCCGGGTAGCTACATCGAGAAGAGATAATCGACCATTAGGCGAGAAACTCTCCTTTAGTAAAGTTTTCGCAAGGGGGTGGAAGATTACCACTTAGATAGGCGGGAGGTGTAAGAGCTGTGAGGTTTTCAGCTGACCCGTACTAATCCCTAAAATAAATAAATAATTATAGTGGTTTTCTCTCTAGATTAAAATTTAATAACTTTTCGGGCGTATAGCTCAGTTGGTTAGAGTGGTGGACTTTTAATCCGAGGGTCTTGGGTTCAACTCCCAATACGCCCAAATATGTTTGGGTTAATTTTGCTCAAAGGGGTACGTGTTTTATCAATTATTTTTATAATTAAAGTTGAACACGTACCCCTTCGAGCAACCTAACAATATGCCCTTAATAAAATAGTGGGGATATAACTCAGTTGGTAGAGTGTGTGCTTTGCAAGCATGAGGTCAAGAGTTCGAGTCTCTTTATCTCCTTTAAACTTGAAGGGAGCATAACTCAGTGGTAGAGTGTGTGCCTTACAAGCACGAAGTCGGGAGTTCGATCCTCTCTGCTCCCATTGGACGGTAATATTTATAAAAATTTTTTTATCGTTAAAGTGTCTCCCGTTATTCGATTTTTTACCCTTTTAAAAATGTTAGTTCAAGCTGCTAAACTTTTGGGTGCTGGTTTAGCTACTATTGGTTTAGCTGGAGCAGGTGTGGGTATTGGAACCGTATTTGCTGCTCTTGTTTTGGGTACTGCACGTAATCCTTCTCTGAAAGATGAGTTATTTAGAATTGCTATTTTAGGTTTCGCTTTAACTGAAGCGATTGCCTTATTTGCTTTAATGATGGCTTTCTTGATTTTATTTGCTCTGTAAGAAAATTCTCCAGTTGCAATTATAAAAATATTATTCTAGAGAGATATTGTAGGTTATTTTTTTTTATTAAGGCGGTGTAATTCAGTGGTTAGAATGTTGGAATCATATCCCAAATGTCAAGGGTTCGAATCCCTTCTCCGTTAAATTTATTTTTATTGCGATTTAAAGTTAAATTTTTTATTGCGATTTTGGTGAAATTGGTAGACACGTCAGACTTAAAATCTGTTTCTATTTAAAGAGTATCGGTTCAAATCCGATAAGTCGCAAAATGGCGAGCGTAACTCAGTTGGTTAGAGTGTCAGGTTGTGGCTCTGAAAGACGGGGGTTCAAATCCCCTCGCCCGCCTTGGCTAGATAGTATAAAGGTCTAATGCGGTGGGTTGCAAACCCATAAATGAGGGTTCAAGTCCCTCTCCGGCCTTCTTCAATAGCTCAGTTGGTAGAGCATGTGGCTGTTAACCATAAAGTCGTTGGTTCAAGTCCGACTTGGGGAGATAAAATATTATAAATAATAAAGTTACGTAAATTTGTATTTATGTAGTGCGTATAGCTCAGTTGGTAGAGTGAAGGACTGAAAATCCTTAGGTCGTCGGTTCAAGCCCGATTCCAAACAAAAGCAATGCTTGCAAATATAATTAATAGACTACGTAATGGGTATATGGTTTACCATTTTGGGGTATCTTTTAAGGAAGTACGGTTTTGTACTAAAGTCTTAGATATTTTATGGAAAGAAAATTTAATTAAAGGGTATACAAAAACAAATGAGGGTGTCATTACAGTCCTTCTTAGGTACCATGATGGGTCTCCAATCTGTACTCGTCTTGTTATTATTTCTCGCCCACGTGATCGTATTTATCTTTCTTTATTAGATGTTGCTCGCTTATCAAATGATTTCGGTGTTTTGATTTTATCGACAACAAAAGGGATTATGACTAACGAACAATGCATACGTAAAGGGGAAGGTGGTGAAATTTTAGCATACGCGGCATGACAATTCCAGTTTTTCGATTACCTATAGGTGTTAGGTGTTCAAGTATTAATGGTAAAGTTAGTGTATCAGGATCTAAGGGAGTTGTAATTTTTGATTCAGTTAGTAACCTTCATAGGAAAGGTAATATGGTTCTTTTTTTACCTTACTTAACACCTTATGAAAGTTCTCTTTTTACCCAAGCTATTTTTGGGGTTGTTTTAGGATATACTATAGAATTAAAACTTAAAGGGATTGGTTACAGGGTATGCAAAGAAAAAGAAAAACTTATATTCTCTTTAGGTTATAGTAAGTCCATTATAGTTGATATCCCTGGAGATGTTTCAGTAAATTTTGGTAAAAAAACGTTTTCATTAATTTCTGCCAATTTAGGAGTTTTACAAAATTTTGCAAGTAGTATAAGGAGATACCGTTACCCTGATTCATATAAAGGGGCTGGGGTTTTATATGAAAATGAAATAATAGTGTGTAAGGAAGGTAAAAAAACTTAATGGTTAGAACAGAGCATTCACGTCTTCTTTCTTTTTTAATTGGATCTTCTGGATATTTAGTTCCTCGTCCTTTTAATGAGGATGTTCGAATTTCAAAGACAATGCATCCCTATCTTTTGGGGAAACGTAATATTTATTATTTTTATAATCTTGAAAAAAGCTTATATGGTATACGTGCAACTTTAGAAGTTTTAAAAACAGGGGGGAAAATTCTTTTTGTTAGTGATTGTTCTCTTTTAAAAATTTGTCTATCTCATCATCCCAATATAAGTTATATAAAATGGAAACGCAGTTACTTAGCTAAATCAAAAGATGTTGATTTGGTGTTTTTAAGTGATATAGAAAAAGAAAATTTAGTTGAGGCTCATAGGAAATGTTTGTTGTTAGTTGGGGTTGGAAGCCCTACAATGAGTAAAGTAGCTTACCCTTTTAATTTAAATATTGAATCCCCTTTGTTATCCTCGTGGTTTTTTAGTTTAATTTACATGACTTGTGTTAAAGGTAATCGTATGAAATCAACAAAAAAAAGACGTGTGTTTTCTAGTCTTTTAGGGAAGGCTCAGTTAAAAGAAGTTAAAAATTCTTTTAAATTTAAGGGAGAAAAAAATAATAAATAATGCGATTTAAACATAGATATAAATCTTGTTTATGGTCTAGAACTGATATTTGGGGGGATTTGTTATCTAAAGAGAAAACTTTTCTTCGTCCTAAGTGGGACAGTATTATAGGGGTATTGGGGAGTCAAAAGCGTCGTCATCGTCCTCTTGCCAACATAAATAGGTACCGTCATCCTTTATGTCATGATTATAATTTTCTTAAACCTCGTGTTCGACCAAATCAAACTTTTAAGTATAATCGTATCAGTTACAGGAATACTTTGTCTCTTTTATTATGTATAAGACGTTTTTACGGGGATTTAAGCCACAAAGGTTTTAAAAATTTGTGTAAACCCTTAGTCTCTTTAAAGAACCCATCTCAAAAATTAATTGGGTCCTTAGAAGGTCGCTTGGATATTAGTTTATATCGTTTAGGTTTTTTTCATTCAATTTATTATAGTCGCCAGGCTATTCTTCATAGCAAGGTATTAGTAAATGGTAAAAAAATAGGGTATGGTGGGTTTACTCTTCAAAAAGGGGATTTTGTTGAATTTTGTCCGTCTCAACGTTCTGCTATTAGAGCTAGACTAGTAGCTCGATATAAACGTTTCCGTTCTTCTCATGTAAAATTAGAGCGTTGGCGATTATCTAATAGGTTTAAGTTTGAACTTCATCTTCAACCCACACCAAAATGGATACAGACAGATTATTCAAATTTAAGTTTTATTCTTTCTTCGGACGTTTGTGCTCCTGTTATGTATCCTTTTAGGGTAGATGTAGATGAAGCGCTTTGGTCTTATAAGTATGGTTATTTATAGGTAGTTTGTTATATTAATTCTAGGTACTATTTACAATTATATTATTGTATTATTTAATTTATTATGTGGCTAACTTTCCTAACTATTTTTTTAAATATTCTTGATCTTGTTATTCCTTTATTGATTGCTGTAGCCTATTTTACCTTAGCGGAGCGTAAAATTATGGCGGGAATTCAACGAAGGCGTGGTCCAAACGTTATTGGTTATATGGGATTACTTCAGCCTCTAGCCGATGGACTTAAACTTTTTGTTAAAGAAACCGTTTTGCCCACAAATGCAAATATTGTGCTTTTTGTATTAGCTCCCCTTTGTACTTTTATTTTAAGTTTGATTAGTTGGGCTGTTATACCTTTCAGTTATGGTAATGTTATTGCAGATTCTCAGCTGGGGGGTTTGTATTTTTTAGCTGTTTCTTCTCTTGGGGTTTACGGAGTATTGATATCAGGTTGGTCAAGTAATTCAAAGTATGCTTTTTTAGGTGCTTTACGTTCTGCAGCACAAATGGTTTCTTATGAGATTTCAATGGGTATTAGCCTTATTAATGTTTGTTTATGTGTGGGTACTTTGAATTTAACGGAAATAGTAATTGCTCAATTAGATATTTGGCTTGTTTTCCCCTTATTGCCAGTTAGTATAATGTTTTTTATAGGGTGTTTGGCTGAAACTAATCGTCATCCTTTTGATTTACCAGAAGCAGAAGCAGAGCTGGTATCAGGTTATAATGTAGAATATTCAGCGATGGGATTTGCTTTATTTTTTTTGGGGGAATATGCTAATATGTTGGTTATGGGGGGGTTAACTTCTATTTGCTTTTTTGGTGGGTGGTTATCTCCCTTTAATATTGGTATTTTACCTGATGGTATTTGGTTTGGTTTAAAAATATGTTTTTTTGTCATTTTATTTATTGTTATGCGTGCTATTTTGCCTCGTTATCGATACGATCAATTAATGAAACTGGGTTGGAAGTGTTTCTTACCCCTCGCCCTAGCGTTATTTTTTGTTTCTGTAGGAATCCTTATAGGATTTGATTGGTTACCTAATTAATAATTGTTTTTTATACTCTTCGTGTAAAGACCAAACCTTTAAATGCAGTTCAAAAAAAAAAATGAAGGGTAATCCTATCAAAGTTTGGCTTAAAACATCTGGTGGGGTTACAAAAGCCGCTATAGAAAAAGATGCTATATAAGCTATTCCGCGATATTTAACCCATGTTTGTCTATTTGTATAAATTTGCACAATGTTCAGAGCAATTAGACAAGGAAAGATAAGAGTTAGTGCTTTGTTTAATTGTTGTAAATGATTTAAATAATCTTGCAGTCTTGGTTCAAAAGTTAAATCTATTGCCGTAAAGTTTTGGGAATAGGCTGAAAAAAGTTCCCAGACTACTTTAACTATTATAGGAAATACAAATATATATAAGCAAGTATAAAATAAAAATGCTGTGATTAAAAGATTAAAAGTTGTTTTAGCCTCGAAAGCGTATAGCCCAGGACGTAAAAAAAGATATAACTGTATTAGTGTTACACCAAGACCAAAACTAAAGCTAAAAATAGTACAGATTTGTAGATAAGTAAAAAAAATTTCAGTTAATCCTGTACTAACAAAGTGTGATAAACCTTTAGGTAAAAAGATAAAAATTAACCCTTGTTTATAGGTATAAGTTGTACTGAAAAGAAAAATTGTCCCGAAAATGGCGTAAGCTAAGCGGTATTTAAGTTCTTGTAAATAATATATTGAGGTTTGAAGTCTGTTCATATAAATAAGAAGAGTCAAGGAAAGATAGTTCAATTGGTAGAACTTTGGTCTCCAAAGCTAAGGGTTGGGGGTTCAAGTCCCTCTCTTTCTGTTGCTCTATCTAAGTTTAAAAATTTAAGTCCTAATTAATATGAGAATAAGTTTTCTGCAATTTTTATTTTTATTTTTTCTCGGTCTTCTTTTTTTTGCTGACTTACCACAGCTTGTTAAAGGGGTTAAACAAAAAATTAAAACTTATAAAAAAAGGTCTAAGTAAATATGTTTACTTTTTTTATAAGAAGGGGTTAAAAGTGCTGTGCAGTACGGCGGTTTGTAGTTTAATTGGAAAAACATAGTTCTCATGAAGCTAATAATGTAGGTTCAATCCCTGCCAAACCGAGTTTTAGTATTTGACAAATGGAGTCTAGCCAAGCTGGTAAGGCGCCCGTTTTTGGTACGGGGACCGGAGGTTCGAGTCCTTCGACTCCAAAAGCTGAGGTGGTGGAATTGGTATACACGCTGGGTTTAGGTTCCAGTCCTTAACGGGATAGGGGTTCAACTCCCCTCCTTAGTAATGTCAAGGCCAAATATCAACCAATGGTTTAACAAAAGTCAAGGGAAAAAGCAAACAAGAGTGAAAAGTGTAGGTCTTCGTGGATGCCCCCAAAAAAGAGGTGTTTGTTTAAAAGTATTTGTTTGTTCCCCAAAAAAGCCTAATTCAGCTAGACGTAAGGTTGTTAAAGTTCGTTTATCTAATAAAGTCAAATTAACAGCTTATATACCGGGTCAGGTTCACAGATTACAGGAGCACTCACAGGTTTTAGTGCGAGGCGGTAGAATCCCAGATCTTCCTGGGGTTAAATACCGTCTAATTCGTAATAAATTAGATTTAGAGGGATTACCTGGTCGTAAAACCTCACGTTCGAAATATGGTACAAAAAAAAAAGATAAAGGATGCTAGTTAGTGAGCAGGATTTAACACCCAGAAAAAAAATGTATGCTTCTGTCAAAAATATTAAGGTTAGTTCATATGGACAAACAAAATCTAGCAAATTTTTAGGTATTAAAAGCGACCCTTTAGTAAAAAAAATGATTAATCTTTTAATGCGAGATGGTAAGCGTTCAAAAGCGGAAAATGTTTTAAATAAAGCTCTACAATCTCTTGATCGTGATTATCCTGGACGGGCTATACATATTTTTTATTTAGGTATTCTTGCAGTGAGGCAAGATATAGGTGTTCGTCTTAAACCAAAACCAAAGACTCGTCGTAACAAGCAGTCTTTTAATGTCTATTTACCACGAGTAATCTCCCCCATTTGTGGTCTTAATCTTGGCATGCGGTCATTGTTAAAAGCAAGTAGAGACCGATCTATAGCTTCCCCATTATGGGAAAATTTAAGTAAAGAATTGCTTAAAGCATCACAAAATAAAGGAGAAGTTGTTAATAAAAGGTATAGTTTAAATAAGTTGGCTGTGTCTAATAAACGTAGAATTCATTTTGGTGTTCGTTATTGAGATTTTAATTTTTAAAAATTAATTATGAATTTTATTCATTTTTTCTTCGTCGCTGCTTTATTGTTTATTATAGGTGTTGGGGGTGTTATTTTAAACAGAACAAATATTGTTGTTGTTCTTATGTCTTTAGAGCTTGCTCTTCTTTCAGTAAGCTTAAATTTTATTGTTTTTTCTGTATGTCTAGGAGATTTAATGGGGCAAATTTTTGCTATTTTTATTCTTATAATTGCGGCTTGTGAGTCATCCATAGGTTTAGCTATTATTTTAGTTTATTTTCGAGTTAGAGGTAGTATACGTATTGATCAAGCTTCATTATTGAAGTCTTAATGGGTAGGCTTCCATGGTGAAACTGGTAGACACGGCAGATTCAAAATCTTTTGTCTTTTGACGTGCTGGTTCGAATCCGGCTGGAAGTAGTAAATATGATTAGAACCCAAAGTCTTCTTAAAGTTGTAGATAATTCAGGAGCCAAACTGGTTAAATGCATAAAAGTAAAAAAAAAAAGCGGTAAGGCACATGCCAATGTGGGGGATGTTGTCCTTGTAGCAGTTCAGAGTCTTCGACCCCGTTATGGTAGAAGGGTTAGATTAAAAATGAATAAGTCAGAAGTTCACCATGGTGTTATTGTACAAACTCGCAGACTTTTTCGCAATAAAGCTGGTATAGGTGTTTCGTTTGCGTCCAATTCAGTAGCTCTTATTACCCCACAACAAAAACCTCTTGGTACTCGAATATCAGCTATATTGCCGAGTAGATTAAGGGGTTTGAAATGGGCAAAATTAGCTGCGATGGCTAAAAAAATTATATAATTATCTTTATGCATCCTTTTGAAAAACATTATTACGAGATTGTAAAAAAAGACTTAATTCTTAGTGAAAACGTTTCAACGGTTTCGTTGTTGCCAGGTCCAAAAAAAGTATCTATTTGTTTAGGGGGGGAAAGTTCCGATGAAAGTTATGTGGTTGCGTGTCTTGGGGCTTTGAATATTGTTGGAGGCCAAAAGCCTTATTTTATACAGCAACCCCCCTCCCAACAAAGAAACAGCGGCCCAAGAGAAGGGGTAGGAGGTAAAGTTACTTTAAGGAGAGGTGCTATGTACCTTTTTTATTATAAATTATTATTTCATGTGTTACCACGTATACGCCAATTTGAAGGTCTGCGAGCACCTGCACATGAAAATATATATTGTTTTGTTCTAAAAGATATTTTTTCTTTTGAGGAATTGGTACCATTATTTCCTTATTTTGAAGAGGTTGGTTCTCTTCAATGTCAATTTCATTTTACAACAAAAGATAAAGCTGAGACTAGTGTTTTAGGGCACGGTTTAAAGGTTTGCTTTTTTTCTGGTGGAAAATAGGAAAAGCGGAAGTAACTCAATTGGTAGAGTGTAAGCTTGCCAAGCTTAAAGCTGAGGGTTCAAATCCCTTTTTTCGCTTTGGTTTTTAATTATACAGTTGGAATAGCGTCATTTTTACTGTAGGTAATTAAAGAAATAATCCTAACCTAATCAATCTTTATTCCTATTGTTATATTTGATTAAAAGAAGGCTTAGTGCTTTTTTTTTAAGAGTTTCTGTATGACTTTTTTTAAAAAATTTAAGGGGGTACCATTTTTTATCTATGGATATGCCGAGGCAATCAAGTTGCAAAGCTATTTCAGGCACGTTGTTTTGCAAGTCTTGTAATGTTTCATATATTACCATGATAACAGGGCACCCTATACCAAGTGTAGGGGGGTTAAGGTACAAGGGTACAGAGTATAATTTTGCACTTTGCAATGATAATCGTATTTTTGATATTTGAGAAGATTTTAAATTGCTACCATTAAACAAAGCAAAAGTGCCTTGCTTAGGTAAAAAAAATCTTTTTTTTCGGAGATGTCTTTTTCTAGGAGTAAACATAGTTTATAATTGATAAATTTTAACTTTTAGGGGGAGTTTATTAGCTCCCGAGTGTAAAGCTGGGATACCTTGCTCAGCATCTATACCATAAAGTAAAAAAAGATTTTGTCCTGCTGAGACAGAGGCAATCCAATGATCAACTTTACCTTTACCTTTTCCCATACGAGCTGCGGAAGCCTTACGGCTTATAGCGATGTCAGGGAAAATAAGAATTTCAAGTTTACCTTCCCTTTTAACTTTACGTCTAATATTTTGTCGGGCTGCTTCAATTTGTCGCCCGTTTAAATAACCAGATTCCATTAGAATTACAGCAAAACAATTTAATTCCGTTAGTTTATGGGTTTTAGTCGACGTATTAGGTAATCCTCGGGGTTTAAAGTATTTACGGTATTTTGTTTTTTTAGGTTGCATTATTTTTGTTTTTCCAGTTACATATCCAAATTTTTAACCCTACACTCCCGTAACCGGTTTGTGTTTGTGCATATTCTGCTTGTATGTTTTTATTTAGTTGACTAATAGGCATTTGGCCCATTTGATATTTCCAAACCCTGCTTCTTCCTTTTGCTTTATGGGTAAATCTCCCTTTAATTTGTATTTTCAACCCTTGTATTTCTTTGTATTCTTGCAAAGCTTGAAATCCTTGCTTAATGTATGCTAAAAATTGATAATGTCTTTTTCTTCTTTGTCTTGAGCATATATTTTGTTTTAAAAATCTAGTTAGGCTATCGGCGCTTGCTTTATTTTTTATAAGTAAATACATTAGTTGCATACCATAGCGGGCATAATCATACCTGATATGGTTAAAACTTTTAGTGAAATAAGCCATTTGTCTTCGGGCGGGTTTAGGTACAGACCTAGTATAAGTTTTTAACCTATTAATCCGCAAAGTTACTTTTTTAGTACCTGTGAATTTTTGTATTAATTCGACAGCACTTTGTAGTCGACATGCCACTACAGTCCAGGATTGTTTTTTGCTAATTACTTGATTTTCTTTATAACGTCTAGATTTTAAACGTCGCTTTGATCGAAAGTGTAGGTGTATAAGATCAGCTTCTACAAGAATTAGTCCAAGATGTCGGTTAACTTGTATTTTATCAAGATAGTGTGTTGTTCCTAAACAACATGATTCTATTAGTTTTTGAATTGTGGTTAAAATAAAAAAAAACCGTGGTTCGTCCCAGTGTGTACACCCTTGATAAAGGTTATTTTCTGGTCTTAAAATAGTTGGATGAGCTTTTTGTGCCATTAATTTTTTTAGATGATGTTATTTTTTTTTTTGTTTTGCTATAAAATTTTTTCGTGTTGTCACAAACTCCCCTAATTTATGCCCAACCATTTCAGGTTTAATTTTGCGATTAATCATGTCTTTTCCATTGTATATTTGTAATTTTAAACCAACAGCAGCTGGATAAATAGTAGAACGTCTTGACCATGTAGGTTTTTTTTCGTGTTGTGGGGTTAATCTTTTTAAAAGACTTTTATCTATAAACGGTGTTTTCCAATTAGATCTTGACATTAGGTTTTGGTTGTATTCTACTGGTACGGGTAGAGGGCCCTTTTGTTGGCTTGCCCCATGGGGTTACAGATGAACGTCCACCTGATGTTTTTCCTTCACCACCACCGTGGGGGTGATCTATTGGGTTCATGGCTACTCCTCGAACTATAGGGCGTCTTCCTAACCATCTGGATTGTCCGGCTTTTTTAAGCTTTGTAAAGCGTGAATTAGGGTTACTAACTATACCATTGGTTGCTATTGTTTTAATATCGAACCAACGGTACTGTCCCGATTTTAGACGAATTTTAGCTAATGTTTTGGTCCTTTTTAAAATACGACCAAACGCACCAGGAGCTCTTAAAATTTTTCCATTTTTTCCAGGAGATAAACTTAAGTTATAGATAAGACTTCCCGTTAGTATATTTTGTAAGGTTTTACTGTGTCCATTTTGAAGACCACTACGTGTAGAGTTTGATCGTATAACATCACCTTTTTTTATTTTAGTAGGGGCTATTATATAATTATGGTTTTTAGTATCTGGGTTAAAAATTCGTGCTAATAGGGCGGATCTGTTTGGGTCATACTCTAATCCTATGACTATCCCTTGGGTTGATTTCCGCTTTAGGTCAATTTCCCTATACAGTCGGGAATGTCCACCACCACGATGCCATGCGGTTATATGTCCTTTATTATTTCGGCCGGTGGAGTGTTTACATGCTCGTCTTTGAGATTTTAAAGGAGGAGTAATAAAAATTTGTTTGTTTTGTTTCATATAATATATTAAATACCTAGTTATGCCTTTTATTATCGGTACTCCTATTCCAGAAGACAAAGTATTGGTACAGTCTGTATCTCACATATATGGTATAGGTTTGTCCCAATCTAAAATTTTATGCAAAAAAGCTGGTTTTGGTTCTGATTCACGTGGTAGTCACGTTACTTTTTACAAAGGAAAGAATTTAGAGAACTTAGCTGAGGCTACCCCTCTTACTTTAGGTGCTGATCTTCGTCGTTTTAAAAATGATAAGATTCGTCGTTTGTGTGTTTTGTCAACATATCGTGGGTTACGTCATCGTAAAGGTCTACCTGTTAGGGGCCAACGTACTCACACAAATGCAAAAAAACGGCCATTATTAAAACTTAATGTTAGCTAAAATAGATAACATAAATTTAATACCCGATCCTGTTAAATTCTCGGAAGTTAATTTAGTAAGCGAAGTAGTTTTAGATATCCAAAACAAAGGTTTATTAAAACAAACCCAAGAAAAGAGGGGTATTATTCTTATAAAAGCAACAAAAAGAAATGTTTTTTGTACTTTAATGGATATCGATGAAAAAAAAGTAAAAACTAGTTGCTCCCTAAGGGTTCCTTCCTATGAAAATGAATATAATGAACGTGAAAATCTTTATAGACGTGGGTTACTTTTAGGTAATTTATTTGGGGATAAAGCTATTAGGTTAGGTTATACAGAATTTACGGTTTTTCTGGGATCTGGTATAAATAAAGGTCGTAGAGGGGTTGTAAGAGGTCTTAGTAAAAAGGGGGTTAACATTACTTTTTTGCATCTAGGTACACGATCTCCGCATAATGGTTGTCGTCCTGTTAAAGTTCGTCGTAAAAAAATTCGTACAAAGCCTAAAATATCTAGGTAAAATTAAATTGTGAAGGAGTGACTGAGTGGTTAATAGTGGCAGATTGTAAATCTGTTGGTTCTTCCATCGTAGGTTCGAATCCTATCTCCTTCTTGTTCATTTTAATGAAAGCTAAAGCTAAAATGGTTCAACGGCATCCATTCCATTTAGTTGACCCTAGTCCCTGGCCTTTAGTGGCTGCTTTAGGTGGCTTAAGTTTAACTTTTGGTGGAGTGCTATTTATGCATAACTATAAAGGGGGGGGGGAATTACTTTGTTTAGGGGTTTTTACTATTTTATATGTTATGTTTACTTGGTGGAGAGATGTTGTCCGTGAGGGGTTATTTGAAGGTCAACATACATCAGCGGTTCAGCAAGGATTGCGTATGGGAATGATACTTTTTATTGTATCTGAAATTATGTTTTTTTTTGCTTTTTTTTGGGCTTTTTTTACTTCATCCATTTCCCCTGTTTTTAATATTGGAGGGGTTTGGCCTCCAGCAGGGATAGATGCTATTAGCCCATGGGGATTACCGTTTTTAAATACTATTCTATTGCTTTCTTCTGGAGCAAGTGTAACATGGGCTCACCATGCGATTGTTGCTGGTTTTAAAAAAGAAGCTTTACAAGGTTTAGTGGTAACATTAGCGTTTGCAATTGCTTTTACAGGTATGCAGGGTGTTGAATACATGCATGCTCCTTTTGGTATGTCGGACGGGGTATACGGTTCCGTATTTTATATGGCTACAGGTTTTCATGGATTTCATGTTATTATTGGAACTATATTTTTGGCGATTTGTACTTTACGGCTGTATTGGGATCACTTTAGCCGTCAACACCATTTTGGTTTCGAGGCTGCTGCATGGTATTGGCATTTTGTCGATGTTGTGTGGTTATTCCTTTTTCTTACAATTTATTGGTGGGGGTTTAATGTAATAATTTAGTTTAGTTTTATGGTGAAGGCTAAAAGATACAGTGAAGCTGATTTAGCCGACTTTTATTCAGTAAGTCCTGTGTTTAAGAAATATTCACATCTTCACCTCTGGTCAGAGAATTTTAGTGAGTATCATAATCTGAAATATTGTGAAGTTTATCTTTCTCAATATATTCTTGGGTTCACTAAAAAATATATTTTAGAATACTTTAGTAAGTCTTTTTTACTCACTCTTCAAAACAGTCAAAATTTCTTGAAGTTTATAAAATCAGGTTTTTTTAAGTATATTGATTATCATTTTTTGTTAATGTTCCAAAACAACTGTTTTTTTTGTTTTGAGGAGTCCCATAAAGAAGTAGAAATTTTTGTGGAAGAATATTTTCAAAGATATATCCAAAATTTTTTTGAGCGAGATTTGTTAATGTGTCTTGTTACATGTATCCATAACAGAGTGCCTAAATCTTTTGACGTATATTTAAATAATCGGCTTAAATCTATTTATAATGAGCTTCTGTTTCTTGAGTCAAATATCAAGTTTTTGCCCAATTCAGTGGCAATTCTAAATTTTACAGAAAGTAAAAGGGGTAAGTATCATTACTTGGGGTTCATTGATTACAAGAAAACAATCAAAAAAATTTTTTTTTCTAGGGTTGAAGTTAATACTCTTATTAAAAGGAAATGCTCGTACCCATTTATAGCAGGCTTCACTTATAAAATTTATAAATCCTTAAATACAATTAAAGAGATATCAGGTGTTATAAAATCAAGTTTTCTAAGTTTTTTTTTAGAGGATACGATATATAATTGGGGGTATTCAATAATTAATAGTCATAAAAAGACACCCTCACAAACTTTAAATTATCTTTTAGTTGAGGTCTCTAAAACTTCTGAGGTGTTTAAATACATAACCCTTGATAAAAAGGTAGAATATTACTTAAAAGTTTGTTCTGCGTTGTTGCTTAGATATAGTTGGTGTTTTTATACTTTTACGAAATGTATTTATAAGTTGTCCAGCAAACTTTCTTTTAATGCAACAATAAAAAAGGGCAGTAATAATTGTAATGATGACTTTCATGCTTTATTATGGTCGTCTAAGGTTTTAGTTCGTTACTATAAGAGAAAAAATGATATAGGTATTTATCGTGAAAGTACCAATGTTTTCTTTTAGGGTATAAAGTGACTTTATATAAAACCATTTTAGGTTACTATTAAGGGTCTCTCAAAATGGGGTGATTATAGCCGATAATAAATTTTTATATTGTAATTCATTTATAAGGATGTTTTTACTGTTTCTGGTTCTAAAAAAGTCACAAGCATTTTTCTTTTTTTGAGAGTTTCGTTTTTTGTCATGGCGGGATATAGTCTTTAGCTATTTTGGTTTTTGCTCCGTTTACGGTGTCTTTCCAACGGATTAACTAAAGGTCTTATAAATAAACTTTTTTATATCTTTTAACAGTTTGATAGCTAACTATTTAGCTTATATTATTTTTTATCTATACATGTTTTACAGCCCATTAGAACAATTTCAAATACTTCCTCTTTTAAGTCTCGGTGTTGGTTTATTTGATTTTTCAATCACTAACGCGATGGTAACAACATGCGTTGGTTTAGCCTTTTTTGTTTATATTTATTATTGTCTCTCAGTCTATGGATTAAGTTGTTTCCCAACTAGATGGCAATTAGTTTTAGAGAGTCTTTATTTAAGCACTGCAGGTCTTGTATGGGATAGTGTTGGTCAGCAAGGTCAAAAATATTTTCCTTTTTTATTTGTCATTTTTAGTTTTATTTTGATATCTAATGTTTCGGGACTTGTACCATATTCTTTTACTATAACAAGTCATCTTATCCAGACAATGGTTTTGGCGTTGACAGTATTTATTGGTGTAATGATTATTTGCGCTTCTAAACATGGGTTTCACATGTTAAGCTTATTTTTACCTGGTGGAACTTCTATGGTTTTAGCTTTTTTATTAGTCCCCATAGAAATAGTTTCATACGTGTTTAAACCCCTTAGTTTGGCCGTTCGTCTTTTTGCTAATATGATGGCAGGTCATACATTACTAAAAGTAATTGCCGGATTTGCATGGGCTATGATGGGTAGCGGGGGGTTGTTGTTAGTTGCTCATATAGTACCGTTGGCAGTATTAGTAATTCTTTTTGGTCTTGAGCTCGCAGTGGCTTTAATTCAAGCTTATGTTTTTACAATTTTAAGTTGTATTTATATAAACGACGCAATTGTTCTTCATTAATAGTAGCAAATAATTTTATTTTAAATTAAGCATTTTTTTAATTTAAATCTATTTGATAATAAATAATAGGGTGTAAATTTTATACAATTCTTTTTTAATTTTTATCTCTAAGCATTTTTAGCTCAGTGGATAGAGCATCGGTCTTCTAAATCGTGGGTCGTAGGTTCGAATCCTATAAAATGTAACGCATGAAATTCGCTTTAATATTCCAAAATGACACAGCGGCTTTTTTGCCTGAGCTGTTTCTTGCCATCTCCATATTAGTTGTTTTATTACATGGTAGTTTTTTAGGGGTATCCGCTGCTTCCCTTTATACTTACCTGACTCCAAGTATGGTTAGGTTAACGTCAACTATTTTGTTTTTAAGTTTTCTTTTAGTACTTAACAATCCTGTTGAATCTCAAACTTTATGGAATGCTATTTTTGTTACTGATAATATAGGGACTTGGTCTAAAGCAATAGTTTTTTTAGGTCTTTTTTTTTGTGTGGCAGTAAGTGAATCTTATATGTTTTCAGCTCGTTTTAGAGCTTATGAGTTTTTTGTTTTTGTTATTGGTATTGGTTTAAGTTTGTGTTTATTGATTTCGTCATATGATCTCCTTTCTATTTATTTAAGTATGGAATTTTTGTCGCTTATTTTTTATGTATTAGCGGCTTGGAAAAAGAATTCGTATTTTTCTGCTGAGGCTGGTTTAAAATATTTTATTTTAGGGTCCGTTGCTTCTATTTTTTTTTTGTTTGGTGCATCTTTAATTTATTTCGCTATGGGTACAACTAATTTAGGTTCTTTAGCCCTGTTAACAGAGAATTTAACAACGTCATCTCCTTTTATTTATTTGGGGCTTGTATGTGTAGTTTCTGCTTTATTATTTAAAATAGGTGCAGCTCCTTATCATATGTGGATAGCAGATGTATATGAAGGAGCCCCTACTTTAGTAGGTTTTATTTTTGCTGTTATACCTAAATTTGCTTTTTTTGTTGTAATATTGCGTTTATCTTTTACAAGTTTCTGGTCGTTTTTTCCGAGTCTGTGGGAAAATTTTTTTTGTATGTGCGGTCTTTTTAGTCTTTTTATTGGTTGTGTTTGTGGTTTAGGGGAAACAAAAATAAAGCGTCTTCTTGCCTTTAGTAGTGTTGGTCATGTAGGTTTTTTATGCCTTGGGTTAGCTAGTGGTAATATAGAGGGAATACAAGCAGTCTTATTTTACCTTTCAATTTATATGCTTACAGCAGCATTTTTATGGGTTTATATAGTTCATCTTGATTTATCGTCTACCTCTGGAAGTACTCTTTTAACATTTTCAGATTCCATAGGCTTAGTTCGGTCAAATCCACTTATGGGATTCGGGGTTGCACTAATGATTTTTTCTTTAGCAGGGATACCCCCTTTTGGTGGTTTTCTTGCTAAATTAAATATTTTTGTGGGTTTAGTCGATTCTTCGTTTTATATTATAGCTATTTTTGTTGTTATTACTAGTGTTATTTCAGCTTTTTATTACATACGGTTGATAAAGATTTTCTATTTTGAAAAGAACAAGAATTGGTTTTTTTTTGCACCCTTATCAAAAGGTGCCTCAATGGTTCTAGTTTTAAGCGGTTTAACTATTAACTTTTTTATGCTTAGTCCGAATATATTTTATCTGTTGGCATACAAGGTAGGACTAGGTCTTATGTTTTAATAATTAGCTAATGTCTTTTACTACACATTCTAAACCTTTATCGCAATTATGGTCTCCATCGGTTATTAGCTCGTCATTGAGTGGTTTCTCTTCTAGGTGGTTATTTTCCACCAACCATAAAGATATTGGTACATTATATTTAATCTTTGGTGGTTTTTCTGGTGTTCTTGGAACAGCAATGTCTGTTCTTATTCGTTTACAATTGGCTAGTCCTGGAAATCAATTTTTGGGAGGAAATCATCAATTATATAATGTTATTGTAACTGCGCATGCTTTTTTAATGATTTTTTTTATGGTTATGCCAATTCTTATTGGTGGGTTTGGTAATTGGTTTGTACCTTTAATGATTGGTGCTCCTGATATGGCTTTTCCCCGTATGAATAACATTAGTTTTTGGTTGTTACCTCCTTCTTTAATCCTGCTTCTAGCGTCCTCATTGGTAGAATCTGGGGCTGGTACAGGTTGGACGGTGTACCCACCTCTTAGTGGTATTCAGGCACACTCAGGACCCTCTGTTGATTTAGCGATATTTAGTCTCCATCTTTCAGGTGCTGCTTCTATTTTAGGGGCTATAAATTTTATCACAACAATTTTTAATATGAGAGCACCTGGTATGACGATGGATAGATTGCCTCTTTTTGTATGGTCTGTCTTAATCACAGCGTTCTTATTACTGTTGTCACTCCCTGTTTTAGCTGGTGGTATTACAATGTTATTAACAGATCGGAATTTTAATACTACCTTTTTTGATCCGGCTGGTGGTGGTGATCCTGTATTGTATCAGCATTTATTTTGGTTTTTTGGACACCCTGAAGTTTATATTTTAATTTTGCCTGGGTTTGGTATTGTTAGTCATATACTATCTACTTTTGCTAGAAAACCTGTATTTGGCTATTTAGGTATGGTTTATGCTATGCTTTCAATTGGTATACTTGGTTTTATTGTCTGGGCTCATCACATGTTTACAGTAGGTCTGGACATTGACACAAGAGCTTATTTTACAGCAGCTACTATGATTATCGCGGTGCCAACAGGTATTAAAATTTTTAGTTGGATCGCTACTTTATGGGGGGGTTCTATTCGTTTAAAAACCCCTATGTTATTCTCTATTGGTTTTCTTTTTCTTTTTACTATAGGAGGGTTAACTGGGGTTGTTTTAGCGAATTCAGGTGTTGATATTGCTTTACATGATACATACTATGTGGTTGCTCATTTTCATTATGTATTAAGTATGGGGGCGGCTTTTACAATGTTTGCAGCTTTTTATTTTTGGATCGGTAAAATGACAGGTTTATCTTACCCGGAAATTTTAGGTCAAATTCATTTTTGGCTTATGTTTTTAGGTGTAAACTTGACTTTTTTTCCAATGCACTTCTTAGGTCTTGCTGGTATGCCACGACGTATACCAGATTATCCAGATTCTTATGCAGGATGGAATGGTTTAGCGTCTTTTGGGTCAATTTTATCATCTATTGCGTCATTGTTTTTTTTCTTTGTTGTATATATTACCCTTACACGAGGATCTGTTGAAGAATCAAATCCTTGGGTAAAAGGTAGAGGTCTTGCTTTTCCTGTATTACCTCGTAGATCTACAGAATTGGGAAATAAATAAGTATTAGTTAATGGTTATTCTGTTAAAATTTGAAACGTTAATGTAGATAAAAGTTATCGGGTGTGTTAAGGTGGTTGGGTCAGGGCTTGTAACTCAGTGGTAGAGTGTACGCCTGATAAGCGTAAAGTCGATCGTTCAATTCGATCTAGGCCCAACTTATAATTATTTTTCTAAAAAATTATAGTGTTTATAATAAGTCCTTTTCGTCTAATGGTTAGGACGTTGCCTTTTCACGGCGAAAATACGGGTTCAATTCCCGTAAAGGATTAATTTGTAGGGTAATTTGAATACTTTTAAAAGCAACTCTATTGAGATAAAAGTTGTTTTTATTGATTTTAAATAAAATGTTCAGTTCTTTGATTGTATACGCTATAAGTCTTACGAGGCTTGTACCTGTTCAAACTTTTCAGGTGTTTGGGCATGAGATTGTTATTAGCGTATCCAAAAAATATTTGTTGGCTACATTAACTTTTTTACACCACCACAGTAATGGTAATTTTCAAATGCTTACTTCTATTTCAGGTGTAGATTATCCGGAACGCGAAGAACGTTTTGAAATTGTCTATGATCTTTTAAACGTAAGATCTAATTGTAGACTTAGAATTAAAACACATACGGATGAAATAAATCCTCTACCCTCTGTAGTGAGTCTTTTTCCTTCAGCAAATTGGTGGGAACGTGAAATTTGGGATTTGTTTGGGGTTTTTTTCTCTAACCATCCAGATTTACGTCGTATTTTAACAGACTATGGGTTTGAAGGTCATCCCTTACGAAAAGATTTTCCTTTAAGTGGGTATTTTGAGTTACGTTATGATGAAGATCAGAAAGTTGTTGTTTGTGAAGCTATTGAGTTAAGTCAGGAGTTTCGTTCATTTAATTTTCATGTCCCTTGGTCACAAAAAAATTTAATTAGTTGATGTCGAGGTTTAATGTAAATGCTATACTTGGTTGGGTAGATTCTCATATTATTGATTACCCAACGGCTATGAATTTAAATTATAATTGGAGTTTCGGTTCAACTGCGGGGTTTTGTTTGGTTATTCAAATTCTTAGTGGAGCTTTTTTAGCTATGCATTATGCGGGGGAAACTCATTATGCTTTTTCAAGTGTTGAGCATATTATGCGTGATGTTAAAAGTGGTTGGTTAATTCGTTATATGCATGCTAATGGAGCTTCTTTTTTTTTCATTGTTGTTTACGCTCATATTTTTAGAGGGCTGTATTATGGTTCTTATATGGAGCCTCGTCAACAATTATGGTGGTCTGGTGGGGTTATTTATGTTTTAATGATGGCAACAGCTTTTATTGGTTATGTTTTACCTTGGGGTCAAATGAGTTTTTGGGGTGCGACTGTTATTACAAGTTTATTTTCTATCTTCCCTTTTATCGGTAAAGAGGTTGTTATGTGGTTATGGGGGGGGTTTACGGTTGGTAACCCAACTTTAAATCGTTTTTTTAGTTTACATTATTTATTACCTTTTATTATTGCAGGTTTGGTTTTTGTTCATTTGGGATTGTTACATAAAGATGGTTCTAATAATCCTTTAGGTATTAAAACAAAAACAGCTAATATAAACTTTTATCCATATATTTATGTAAAAGATTTAGTAGCTTTTTTTGTTTTAATGGCAATGTTATCTATTGTCATATTTTATTTTCCTAATAGCTTAGGAGATCCTGATAATTATTTAGAGGCCGATCCCTACGGGACTCCAGCACATATTGTTCCTGAATGGTATTTTTTACCTTTTTATGCTATTTTGCGGGTTATTCCAAATAAAGTTGGAGGTATTCTTACTATGGGTGGGGCGATAGCTATAATTTTTATATATCCCCTTTTGAATACATCTATACTACGTAGTGGTAATTTTCGGCCAATTTATGCTGTAGTTTTTTGGCTTTTTTTAGCTGATTTTTGCTTATTGGCTTGGTCAGGAACTACACCAGTAGACGATTATTTTAAAATAGTTGGAGCTGTTGTTTCTATAGGGTATTTTGCTTTTTTTGTTTTTGGTGGGTTATTTATCGGTTGGTTGGAAAAAATGCTTGCTGTTCGTGTATTAAATATGCGCGCATCAAAAGGGAAATAATAATAAAAAGGTATTTGTAATTAAATGTTGGTTTTTGTTTAATTGTGCTCATATCATGAAATTTTCACATAAAAATATCATTAGAATAACTTCAATTGTTTTTTTTTCCTTGTACTACTATTCTGTTGGGAGTATGGATGCGTCGCATCCATGGCAAGTGGGTTTTCAAGACCCTGCAACCCCAATAATGGAAGGTATCATTTTTTTTAATGGTTTGTTAATGACCTTTATGTTATTTATTGCTTGTCTTGTAGGTTGGTTACTATATAAATCTTTAACGTTATTTAACGAGGCAGATCATAAAGACGCTGTAGGCTTTAACCATTCAACATTACTTGAAGTCGTTTGGACAATTATCCCAGCAGGGATATTAATGGTCATTAGTGTGCCTTCATACAATTTATTGTATGCAATGGACGAGGTTATAGATCCTAGCCTGACTATAAAAGTTGTTGGTCACCAGTGGTATTGGTCATACGAGTGCTCTGATTTTGAAGTGTCACCCGCGCTTAAAAAAGATGATTTAAATCAGGTTGAAATAAGTTATAAAGCTTTAAAAGATATGACTGATTTGATAGAGTACAGCCGTGTAGAGGTAGCTAAAGGTGAGAAACAAACTCAAATCGGTATAATTAAAGAGTTTTTGGAGTCATTTGAAAAAGATATGGAAGACGTGCCCCAAGGCGCTGCTGATATGTTATCTCGTCGCTTAGAATGGCTCGTTATAAATATCTTAGGTAATGAGGGTCGTAAAGAATTTTATGGTCCTTTAGAATCACATTTAACAGGGGAAATGGTATCTGTTTTATCTGGGGTTAAAGAGCAGTTATCAGAAGGCTCACTAATTAAAGAACAGCAAGATTTAGTTATTAAAGCTTTAAAAATTTTTAAACAATATATAAGGATTGTTAATGAAACCGAGCTTACAGCAAAAACAATGGATTTATTCAAGTCTTTAGATGAAATTAAACCAGGTAAAGGTAATACGCCTTCCAGTGATGATAGTTCTGGGGGGGTTGATTCTAATACAGGGTCTATCGTTGCGGAATTAAATAAAGTGGATGAGGCCAGTTATAAATGGTTAGAACTTAGATCAGCTGAAAATTTTTATGAAGGGGCTGAGACGGAGTTAAGTAGAGCTTTAACACAAGTTTTTGAGGCAGAGTGTGTGTGTCTAAGAGCACTTGCTCGTGGTGAGATAAAAATACCTATAGAGGAAATGATGGCTAATTTGGACGAAGGTAGAATAAGACTTGATAAAGCTTTAGTAGAAGCAGAAATTGCTGAAAATAATTTAATCGATACTCAGTTAATTGCTCACCAATTAAGATTAACTCGACCGGAACGAGAGGGTTATAGTAGTGAGTTTGAGTGGGATACTGCTAATGTCGAGTTTAAATTTTCTGGTACTGAATTAGAAAATGCAAAAATGGAGTTAAATAACGCTAAAGTTAGTGCCAAATGGGCAAAAATTGATTTGCTTGCCTCTCAGGTTAACGCATTAACTGCAGAGTATTTTCAAGCTGATGCTGAATGGGCTTCAAAAGACCCATCTATAATGCGTAGTAAAGTATTGCTTAAAGATGGTTATGATGGGTGGAATGAAAAATTAAAGTCAGAGTCAAAAAAAAATTTGGATAGTCATGAGCTTAAGTTTATGCTTTCTCACGAAGAATTAAAAAGTGCAAATACAATTTTAGACAAATTTCAATCTGGATTAACTGCGGAAGAGTTGAGTAAGTGTAACTCAATTGCGGATAGTTCAGAGGCAGAATTTATGTCTTTAGAAAAACAAACAATATCAGTTGCAGAAGAATTTGAAAGAGGTAAAGATATTTTGGCAAATGCCAAAGAAGAACTAAACAACTATAAAGCAGTGTCAAACAGAGCAGATATCCGGTTAGAGCGGTCTCAAATTGCGTTTGACAAATTCAAGGCAGTGTCAAACAGAGCAGAAGCGGTTTCAAAGGGTGCTGAGTCATTTTTTAATACTTCTAAAGAAAAATTAACTGGTCTTGAGTTAGAGTCAAGTTCTATCACACCTAAGATGATGTTGGACAGTCTTGTTGAAAAATATGCCAGTGTAAAATCTGAATTTGATCAATCAGTTTCTTCGGTAAATACAGCTAAATTAGATTTAGATAATGCTAAAGATAGATTAGAAATTGTTAAAGGGTATGTCGACAATACAGAGAAAAGACTTGATGACACCCCAGTTATTTATGAATTACCTAAAGTAACAGACAAACCTAAGGAATACTTTGATAACTTTTTATGGGAAATACACAATGAAGATCTTATAACGGTAAAGGCTCAGTTAAAGGGTTCTGAAGCTGTGTTATCAGAGTCTAAAATAGCTTTGTTTAATGCGGAACAAGCTTTGAATGAATCTTTTATCAAGTTAATTGAAGTAGAGTTGAAAAAGGGTAAAGCTTTAATAAATTTCTTAAAATTTGATGTAGATTCTGTTTTGGACCGTTCTAGCAAAGAAAAGGTAGTAGCTGCTGAAACATATATTAGAGACCTTCAACTGAATTTAGGACATGTTATTCGGGAAAAAGTACTATCTACTTTGGATTCTGGAAATTCTGATGGTTTTGAAGTTATACTTAATATGATAGATAATGATCTCTTTAAAGCATCCTCTATTTCAGGATCGGTTAAACCAGCATTTATTACTGAAATATCTGGTTGTGATATTTCAGGTTTGATTGAATCTGCTGTTGATTCTGCTTGGATAAAAACGCTTAAAGCTGATGTAAGTGCTGCTATTTCAGATTACAAAGAGGCTTCACATATGCTTAGCCATGCCCGCAAAATATTAGATAAAACGGTAGTTGATCTTTCAGCTACCTCTAAGATTAGCGAAAACAATTCTATAGATAGCCTTTTCGCTCTCCAAACAGCAACAGAGAATAGTTTAGAAAATACGTCAACTGTTATTAAAAAAGCTTTAGTATCTGCTTCGGCAATTGACACTATTCTGGAACCAGGAAGTTTACAAGCAAAATCTTCTTGTGATGTATTAAAAGCAAAGGCGGAATTAGCTAATGTGAAATGGTTTGCAGCAAGAGTATCCAGAAGTTTGGATACCCCTATGCAGGAGGCTGTTAAACCTTTCAATCGTCAATTTTCTGAAGTTTCAGTAATTGAGCCGAACAATGCTTTAACGAGTGATAATGGCTTAAGTGGTTCCGATGCTTCTGGTGACGATGGTAATTCAGGAAATAAAAAATCTAAAGAAGAGATAAAAGATATGTTGTCAAAACTAGAAAGTCGGGAAATTGATTACACCCATGTAGGTTTACGTAGTGAGGTTTTACAAACGCTTAAAGAATTAATTGAAACAGTGGATCAAAACACTGCAGATGATATTAAAAATATGTTGTATGAAGCTTTGCTTTCAATTACCAATGAGGAGGGTGAAAAAAACAAATCTTTAAAAACTCAAATCAAACTGATTAATGAGTTAATTGAGCATCATAAAGACAAGGATCTTGAAGAAGAGATAACAGAAAGACAACGTATAAATTTTGATTCATATCTTATTGCGGATGACGATTTAGTTATTCCTGAAGTATCAGGTACCGGAAAAGCTGGTAAAGTTTTCCGACTTCTTGAGGTTGATAACCGTTTAGTTGTACCAACTAATACTCATATACGTGTTCTTGTAACATCTGCTGATGTTCTTCATTCTTGGGCAGTACCAAGTTTAGGAGTGAAGGTAGACGCGTGTCCGGGTAGATTAAATCAAGTTTTCCTTTTTATTAAGAGAGAGGGGGTTTTTTATGGTCAATGTAGTGAACTTTGTGGTGTTAACCATGGTTTTATGCCTATTGTAGTTCAAGCGGTTAACCAAGACGAGTATTTAACCTGGGTTGGTAAAAGATTATGCTCTTAACCTTTTTATTCCTTCTTCTTCTTTTAGGAATTGTTGGTTTAATTTTTATTCCTTCTAGTCAAAAGTTAATTATGCGGCAATTTGCTCTCGGTATTACGTCGGCGGTTTTTGTCTCTTCATTGTTTTTGTGGTTAGGTTTTGATCATTCAACACCTAAGTTTCAATTTGTTGTTGATAGTTTATGGTTACCTGTAGCTAATATTAATTTAATTTTAGGTGTTGATGGTATTTCTCTTTTTTTTGTTATTTTGACAACATTAATTTTTCCTCTTTGTTTATTGGCCTCATGGTCTTTTGATAAAGGGGAGGTTAAAACTTATTTAATCAGTTTTTTGGGCATGGAACTCGTTTTACTTTTAGTCTTTACTAATTTAGACTTGTTGTTTTTTTATATTTTTTTTGAGGCTGTCTTAATCCCAATGTTTTTAGTCATTGGTATATACGGATCACGTGAAAGGAAAATACGGGCGGCTTATATGTTTTTTTTGTATACTCTTTTAGGTTCTTTATTTATGCTAATAGGGATAGTTTATATTTACTTATTTGCTGGGAGTACAAACTACGAAGTGTTATCGGTTATAAACTTTTCATCTTATGATCAAAAGTGGCTGTGGGTTGCTTTTTTTGCCTCATTTGCAGCTAAAGTTCCTATGTTACCTGTACATATTTGGCTTCCTGAAGCTCACGTAGAAGCCCCTACGGCTGGTTCAGTAATTTTAGCAGGTATTTTACTGAAATTAGGATCTTATGGGTTTTTACGTTTTTCTTTAGGCCTTTTTCCTTTAGCTTCCGTTTATTTCACACCTTTTATTTTTAGTCTTAGTTTATTGGGTGTAGTGTATACTTCATTGACCGCTATTCGTCAGACAGATTTAAAACGTTTGATTGCTTATACTTCGGTAGCTCACATGAATTTAGTAATGATAGGTTTGTTTACAGGAACAGTAATCGGGGTGGAGGCAGCTATTTTACAAAGCTTAAGTCATGGTTTTGTGTCTTCTGCACTTTTCCTTATTATTGGGGTATTGTATGATCGCTGGCACAGTCGAGTAGTTAAATATTATGGGGGGCTTACGCATACTATGCCAATCTTTATAATCATTTTTCTTTTTTTTACTATGGCTAACTTAGGTCTTCCTGGTACATCAAGTTTTATAGGGGAATTTCTTTTATTAGTTTCGGCTTTTGAGGCAAACAGTACTGCTTGTTGTTTTGCAGCCACTTCAATGATTTTAGGTGGTGGGTATTCTCTTTGGTTGTTTAATCGTATAGCCTACGGTAATATTAAAATGATTGGACTTGATTTAAACTTTCGAGAATTTATGATTTTTTTACCTCTTGTTTTAGGTACTCTTTTTATGGGTATTTACCCTAATTTATTCTTTTCTGCAATGCATGCAACCGTTTCAAATTTGGTGTGGGTTGATTTGTGGTTGTAGATTATAGTAATGAAAAAGTTCTTTTAGTCTAATGCGTAGTTTAATTTCTAGAAGGATAGTGCCATTATTTATGGCAAAGGTACGGGTTCAAGTCCCGTAAAGGACTAAGATGTATTTAAACATAGTTTTTCTACCCCTACTTGGTTCTCTTGTTGCAGGATTTTTTGGTCGTTTCCTTGGAGGCCGCGGTGCTGGTTTAGTGACTATATCTTGTATTGGCCTTAGTTTTTTTCTAAGTGGTCTTGCTTTTTATGAGGTAGGTTTAGGAGGAAGTTCAACCTACCTTTATTTGATGCCTTGGTTGGAGTCTGATTCTTTTCATGTTGATTGGGCTTTTTGCTTTGACAGTTTAACTGTCGTTATGCTTATTGTAGTTACTTTTATTTCAACTCTTGTACATCTTTATTCTACGGAGTATATGGGAGGAGATCCCCACTTGCCTCGTTTTATGAGTTATTTATCATTATTTACATTTTTTATGTTAATATTGGTTACTGCCGATAATTTTGTTCAAATGTTTGTCGGTTGGGAGGGGGTTGGTTTATGTTCTTATTTATTAATTAATTTTTGGTTTACTCGTATTCAAGCCAATAAAGCTGCGATTAAAGCTATGTTAGTTAATAGAGTTGGGGATTTTGGATTAGCTCTGGGAATTTTTGGGATTTTTATTTGTTTTGGTGCTGTTGATTATGCTACTGTTTTTGCTTTAGCTCCTCAACTATCATCATTTAGTTTAACTTTTTTTAATGTTGAGTTTGGAGCTCTTAATCTTATAGGAATTTTATTGTTCGTAGGTGCGGTAGGTAAATCTGCTCAGTTAGGTTTACATACGTGGTTACCTGATGCTATGGAAGGGCCTACCCCAGTTTCTGCTCTTATTCATGCAGCAACAATGGTTACTGCCGGTGTTTTTTTATTAGCTCGTTGTTCTCCCTTATTGGAGTATTGCCCTAAAGCCCTTACAATTATAAGTATAGTTGGGGGTATGACAGCGTTTTTTGCAGCTACAACTGCTTTAGTCCAAAATGATTTAAAGCGAGTTATTGCTTACTCGACTTGTAGTCAACTAGGTTATATGGTTTTTGCTTGCGGTCTTTCTAACTATTCTGTAGCGGTGTTTCATTTAGGGAATCATGCGTTTTTTAAGGCTCTTTTATTTCTTGGTGCAGGTTCTGTAATTCATGCGGTTGGAGACGAACAGGATATGCGTAAAATGGGGGGGTTACGTCGTTTATTACCTTTTACATACGCTATGATGGTAATTGGTTCTTTAGCTCTTATGGGTATGCCCTTTTTAACCGGATTTTATTCTAAAGATGTTATATTAGAGGTAGGTTACGCGACTTATACTAATGCTTCGCATTTTGCATATTGGTTAGGGAGTTTAGCGGCTTTTTGTACTGCTTTTTATTCTATACGGCTTTTAGCTTTATGTTTTTTAGCAGAACCAAATGGTAATAGGTCATTATTGCTTTCTGCATCAGAAGGTGGTTGGCCCATGGGTTTAGTTTTGGGTATATTGGCTTTACCTAGTATGTTTATTGGTTATTTAGGTCGTGACCTTTTTATTGGTTTGGGTACTGATTTTTGGGGAAATGCATTATTTTGTATGCCTAGTAATTTGAGTATTGTAGATGCAGAGTTTATGTCAACTGATATAAAACTTTTACCTCTTTGCTGCAGTATTGTTGGGGGGTTGGTTTCCTTTATTTTGTATAAAGGTTATAATTACAATTTATTTGTATTTAAGACTTCCTTTATAGGGCGAAAATTTTATACTTTTTTAAACCGTAAGTGGTTATTTGATAAGGTTTATAATGAGGTTATAACTCAAAATTTACTAGATTTTGGTTACCATTTTACTTATAAGTCTATTGATCGTGGTCTTATTGAAAGTTTAGGGCCTTTTGGGATATCCAATGTACTTGTAGATCAAGTAAATAAATCTCGCTCATGGCATTCAGGTTATTTATATCACTACTTAGTAATTTTAGGTTGGAGTAACTTTTTATTTGGGATCTATTTCGTGTTTGGTTTTCAATTTACACGTGTTTTAGCGCTGCTAACCTTTATTGTATTATGGTCGATCCTATAATTTTTATTCTTATTGCAACTCTTGGGGGTACCCTAGGAGTTAAAGTTACTAGTACACAAAACCCAGTATATAGTGGTCTTTATCTTGTATTACTTTTCTTTTTAGGTTCTGCTATTTCATTTTTATTGGGTTTAGAGTTTATGGCTTTACTTTTTCTGTTGGTTTACGCTGGTGCTATTGCAGTATTGGTGTTGTTCGTTGTTATGATGCTAGATGTAAAAGCTATTGAAAGCCCATGGTCTGCAAAAAAAAAACGTTTGTTATATTTGGGGGCATTAATTTTTGCAATATTTTTGAGTGCTGCAATATATAGTAAAGATTTGCAAAAATTGATGAATATAGTGTCAACAGTTTATATGAGTTCATTGGTTTCTTTTAGTTTAGTATCTTATGAAGAAGAGATAAAATATTTATTTCATCCAGTAATTATTAATAAAACAGTTAACGATAATTTAAAAAGATTCCAGGAGCGAAGTAAGCGAAAAAGAAAAGGTGAGCCTGAGCCCTTAGCTAAAGAAGCTAAGAAACCTTTTAAAGATTTGATGGAAGAGAGAATTGAAATATGGCATCATTTATGTGATTCCGAGGGATTGACAGAGTTTCTCCGGTTATTGTTTCATCAAGAAAGTGTAGAAGGGTCATATGGGTTAAACACAATGTGGTTTATAGAGTTTGATTCCTCTTGTGCATTAAATGATCCTAGTTATCTTTTATACTCAACCCATGCCATATTGTTAATAATAGCTGGAATCATTCTTCTAATAGCTATGGTAGGGGCTATTAGTTTAACGTTACAAAAAAATTGTCCTGAATCTTTATACCGGCAGTTAGGTCGTGAATCTAAAAATGCTGTTTTCTCTATAAAAGAAAAATCATTATTTAAACCTAGCAATCCGCGTGATTTAGAAGTTTTACCTTAATTATGCTTAATATATCAATTAATGAGCTTCTTATTTGGGTGAAAAAAGGTTCTACCGTTATACAGGCTTGTCAAGCGGCTGGTGCAAATATTCCACGATTCTGTTATCACGATAAGCTTTTTATAGCAGGTAATTGTCGAATGTGCCTGGTTGAAGTGAGTAATTCTCCTAAGCCACAAGCCTCGTGTGCATTGCCCTTTTTACCCAACTTAAGAATTTTTACAAATACGGCATTGGTACGTAAGGCACAAGAATCCGTGATGGAATTGCTTCTTCTTCACCACCCCTTGGATTGTCCTGTGTGTGATCAGGGGGGGGAATGTGAGCTTCAGGAACAAAGTTTCAATTTTGGGTCGGACAGAGGTAGATTTTTTTTTTTTAAAAACTCTTTAGGTGACACTTTTTGGGGGGGTCTTATAAAAACAGTATTACGTAGGTGTATTGTTTGCACACGATGTGTACGATATACCCATCAAATTGGGGGAAATGATTCATTAGGAACGTCTAACAGAGGGGGGCATTCTGAGATTGGTATGTTTAAAGAAAGTGTGTTAAAAAGTGAAACTTCGGGTGGGGTTATTGAATTATGTCCGGTTTGTTGGTATAACTCACGTTTAACTTCATAATACTATGTTTTTTTTAAAAGAATATTACCCAATATTGATTTTTTTAGGTTTTAGTCTAGTGTTAGCTTCTCTTATTTTTGGTGCTTCTTATACATTAGCTTTTTCAGAATCTGACAGTGAAAAATTATCTTCATACGAATGTGGTTTTGACCCCTATGAAGATGCCCGTAATGCCTTTGATGTACGTTTTTATTTAGTTGCTATTTTGTTTCTTTTATTTGATATTGAAACCGTCTTTCTTTTCCCATGGGCAGTTTCCTTGAGTGAGTTGCCCTCCATTGGGTATTGGTCTATGATGGATTTTCTTTTTGAGTTAGTTATTGGGTTTGTATATGCTTGGCAAATTGGCAGTTTAGATTGGGAATGAGAGGTATGGATTATAAACGTCGCAAATCTTTTGCTTTATATGAGTCTCGTCGTAAAGCATTACAAGCTGTAGCAACAAACCAAAATTTAGAGATTTCTTTGCGTTGGTGGGCTCAATTAGAAAAATCTAAATTACCTAGGAAAAGTAGCTTAAGCAGAGTTCACAATCATTGTATTGATACTAATAGATCAAGATCGGTTATAAGTTTTTATAAGCTATCCCGTCTTCAATTTAGACGTTTGGCATCAAAAGGGTCCTTCGCGGGTTTACGTAAAGCGTGTTGGTAATATTACCAACACCTTTTAAATAAAAGTATTATTTCTGGGTAAAGTGTACGTAAAGTTTAGGTTCTGGAATAGATATACCTTTAATACTAAGAGGAGTAGCTTTATTATTTAAAAATAAATGTTGGGAGTTTTTTAATTCTTTTAGGTAACTTTTAAAATCTGTATTATTTATATATATGCCTCAATTTGATACATTGACTTTCTTCAACCAGGTTTTCTGGTTAATTTTGATAGTTTTTAATTTTTATTTGGTAGTTGTACGTTTTATATTACCTTCTTTAGCGTTTAGTTTAAAATCTAGAATAAAACACTTAAAAGTAACCGTTGATTCTAGATAATAACTTAAAATTTAATAAATTTTATAGCTTGTTAGAGACAAAGTTATATAAACTCAAACTTCTAGTGTGGAGTTAATAATAGCAATAAGTAACTTAATATTAAACCCCTGGCAAGGTAGCTTTTGGAGGTGTTGCTGAGTGGTTGAAAGCCTTGGTTTGCTAAATCAATCTACATTTTTAATGTAGCGTGGGTTCGAATCCTACCACCTCCAAAAAGAAAAAGTAACTCAGGTGGTAGAGTGCTGGTTTGTCATACCAGTGGTCGCGGGTTCAAGTCCCGTCTTTTTCGAGGTATATTTTACACTGTAGAATTATTTTAGGGTTATTTATTAAGCATGTAGTTAAATATATGGCACAGTATAAAAAAAGCATTATATATATATGTAAAGTTTGGTCTGTATCGACTGACTTTAAAAGTTTAAATTCTTTGGCACTTTTGTTACCTTTATCAATTTCTTCTACAGGTTTGTCTAGAAGAATAAAGCGCTTTACTTTGCTTCGTTCTCCTTTAGGTAATAAAGCTGCTAAAGATCAGTTTGAAAGGCGGGAGTATCGACGCTACTTTACCATTAAGTCTCAAAGTCCGGCAAAGGTCCTAGCTTTTATAGATATTCTGAAATATTTAAATGGGGTTAAATTTAAGGTTGTTTTGCAGGAAAAGAATTTTACTACCTATAATTAGGTTTAGGTTTTAACAGTTACTTAGACCCTACTTATTTATTGTATTGATCGTATACAAAAACTATTTAAAGGTAGCATTGGATAAGTGGTCGAGTGGTTTATGGCACCAGTTTTGAAAACTGACGTAGTTAAAGAGATCGTGGGTTCAAATCCCACCTTATCCTAAATTATATGAAATTAATAGTAAAAGCAAAAACATTTGGTAGTGTATTGTCAGATGGTAGTTTTAGTTTTTTAGATTTGCCCAGCCATTTTTCTCAAACAGAGTTGAATTGTAAAACCTTAGATCTTAATAACCACCCAGTATGGACAGGAAAACGCCCTAAAGAACAGACTGAAATATCCCTGTTTGTTGATAAATTTACTAAATCTTCGTAGGTATTAAATAAAAAAATAATGTGCAGAGTGTACAAAAAGTTAGTATTTTGTAAAAATATTACCTACAATATTAGAGAAAAATACTTTTTTTTTAGGATGTCTTAAGATATTTAGTGTTTTAATGTAATAAATAAGTATTATATTAAAGATAATTACAATAAAACTACACTTTCACGTAATAAAACGTAACAGTGGTATTAAAAAAAATGAGTTTGATCCTGGCTCAGAGTGAAGGCTATAAGCCTGCTTGAATACATGCGAGTTGAATGGTTAAAACCATAGCGTACGGGTGAGTAATAGGCTAATATCTGGCTTCAACTTCGGAATAATCCCATCCCTCAGGGGAGAAGGCAACAGGAGAATACCGGATAAATATATAAAGGTCCGCCGGTTGAAGATGATTAGGTTCAGTATTAGGTAGTTGGTGAGGTGAAGCTTACCAAGCCAATGATGCTTAGTTGGTCTGATAGGACGATCAATCACACTGGGACTGAGACAAGGCCCAGGTTTCATTTGAAGGCAGCAGTAAGGAATATTGGACAATGAGCGAAAGCTTGATCCAGCAAGGCTTGGTGAGGGATTGAAGGCTTAGGTTGTAAACCTCTTTTTTAATTGAGGATAATGACAGTAAATTAAGAATAAGTCCCGACTAACTTCGTGCCAGCAGTCGCGGTAATACGGAGGGGGCAAGCCTTATTCGTCATAACTGGGCGTAAAGGGCCCGTAGGTGGTTTTCTGATATGTTATTTGTCAAAAACTGTAGCTTAACTATAGATAGGCATTTAAAACAGGAAAGCTTGAGTCTGACAGAGGAAGATGGAATTTTTCAATTAGGGTTAGAATCCAGATAAGTGGAAGAGAACATCATGTGCGAAAGCGATTTTCTTGTTCAGTACTGACGCTGAGGGGCGAAGGCGTAGGTAGCGAACAGGATTTGAGACCCTGGTAGTCTACGCTGTCAACGATGAGTGCTAGCTTTTAGGAATCTAGAAGACATAGCTAAGGCATTAAGCACTCCGCCTGAGGAGTACGAGCGCAAGCTTAAAAATCAACGGAATTGGCGGGGGTTCAAACAAGTGGTGGAGCATGTGGTTTAATGCGATAATACGCGCGTAACCTTACCAGTTCTAGTAAGTCTGTCGTTCTTTCGGAGACGTTAAGAATTTTGGGACTTTCAGGTGTTGCATGGCTGTCGTCAGCTCGTGTCGTGAGATGTACGGTTAATTCCTGTAACTGAGCGCAACCCTTATCTCTTTTATGTTTTGAAATGGTCGTTTCCAATAAATAAACTGAATAGACACTGCCAGCGCTAAGCGGGAGGAAGGTAGGGATGAGGTCAAGTCTTCATGGCCCTTATGAACTGGGCTACACACGTGCTACAATGGGAAGGACAACAAGTTGCGAGGGAGTAATCCAGAGCCAACCTTAAAACCTTTTCTTAGTTCGGATTGGGGGCTGCAACTCGCCCCCATGAAGCTGGAATCACTAGTAATCGCGAATCAGGATGTCGCGGTGAATACGTCACTGGGCCTTGCACACACCGCCCGTCACGTCCTGGAAGTTAACTTGGCCAGAAGATTTTGGAGTAAACCTTTTAAGCTTATTCTCATTTGGTTAAGATATTTACCTGAGGTAAGTTAGTTCGGAAATTCCCTTTAAAGGACAGGTAAGCAACCGGGATGAAGTCGTAACAAGGTAGTCGTAGGGGAACCTGCGGCTGGAATATATAATTAAGAGGCTCGCCTCTATATCTAAATCTATACCCGAACTCTTACCGAACTCGAGCGTCCTTATTTAGATAGCCACACATACTACTTTTGTGGGAACCATGGCTTCATAAAGTAATAATTTTTATTTTTTTAAAGGGTTGCGCTATAGAGCAGTCAGGTTAGCTCATCAGGCTCATGCCCTGAAGGTCGTAGGTTCAAATCCTTCTGGCGCTAATCTTAAAGGCTTTTTAGTATCGTTATAAAGGTGAAGGTTTCTATTTTGGTTTTTTGGGTTTATGTTGTTTGAAAAGACATAAGAACTCATTACAAATTTTATTATGTCATTAAAAAAAAAAGAATTTAACAAAAAACTTAAGCATTTTACAATAAATTTTGGTCCACAACATCCAGCGGCTCATGGGGTTTTACGTCTTATTCTCGAGCTTAATGGGGAGGTTGTTCAAAGAGCTGATCCTCATATAGGGTTACTTCATAGAGGTACTGAAAAGTTAATCGAGGCTAAAACTTATTTTCAAGCTTTACCTTATTTTGATCGTTTGGATTACGTTTCAATGATGTGCCAAGAGCATACCTATGCTTTAGCTGTTGAAAATTTATTACATATTTCAGTACCTAAGCGGGCTCAATATATAAGAGTTCTTTTTGCAGAGATAACTCGAATTTTAAATCATCTTTTAGCCGTAGGTTGTCATGCAATGGATGTGGGGGCTATGACACCTTTTTTGTGGGCATTCGAAGAGAGGGAAAAGTTAATGGAATTTTATGAAAGGGTTAGTGGTGCACGTATGCATGCTAGTTATTTTCGACCAGGGGGTGTTAGCCAAGATATCACTATTGGTTTAATAGATGATATCTTTTCTTTTGCTGCGCAATTTGGGCAACGTTTAGACGAAATTGAAGAAATGCTAACTGAGAATCGGATATGGCAAGAAAGATTAGTAGATATCGGGGTGGTAACTGCACAGGAGGCTATTGATTGGGGGTTTTCTGGTGTTATGTTACGTGGGTCTGGTATTCGTTGGGATTTACGTAAAAACGAGCCGTATGACGCTTATTCAGAGTTGTCTTTCCAAGGGGTTGTTGGGAAAACAGGGGATTGTTATGACCGTTATCTGGTGCGAATTGAGGAAATGAGACAATCTCTTAGCATAATATATCAGTGTTTGAATAAAATGCCTGAAGGAAGTGTTAAAGTGGATGATGCTAAAATTACCCCACCATCACGTGCTGATGTTAAGCAAAATATGGAAGCTTTAATTCACCATTTCAAATTGTATACCGAAGGGGTTACTGTACCTTCAGGTGAAACTTATATAGCTACTGAAGCCCCAAAAGGTGAATTTGGTGTGTATTTAGTTTCTGATGGCAGTAATCGGCCATACCGTTGTAAAATTAAGGCTCCAGGTTTTTCTCATCTTCAAGCTCTTAACTTTATGACTAATTCTCATATGTTAGCTGATGTTGTAACTATAATTGGAACACAAGATATTGTTTTTGGTGAAGTAGATCGTTAATTTTGGTTTAAAACAAAAAACTTAAAATAAGTTTAGGTGTTTACTTTGGGTTTTATGCGATTCGAGAGGTGACGCAGTGGTAGCGTGTTCGCTTTGGGAGCGAGAAGTCATAGGTTCAAATCCTATTCTCTTGATTTAGCCTATTCTCTCAGCCTAAATTTTTTTAAATTGTTATTTTCTGTTGTTATATTCAGTATTGAAATACCCGTATAATGGTTTATCTT